CAGGGAGTAGTTAAAAAAAGAATACCAGCTTTGGGAGTTGGAGGTAAGACGTGGTCTTTTCCCTGATTGCTTTAAGAAGTAGATAACTTCATCTTAGGTTTACAAGACCTAAATATTGTTTATACTATTAAAGCTTCTTCATTTGAGTATCTTATTTTCAATAAGTCCGGCGACTGGGAGTAGGACAAGAATGATTGAAAAGTACAAGATGGAGGCAATTTGACCAATGATAATAAACGGAGGTTCGACAGGCTGACCTCCAATCCAAGTTAAGATAAAAAGATCAGAAACTAGAACTCAGAATAGGAGTTGGCTGATAGGGCGAAATATTATGCTGCGTTGGTTGGCGGTATGAAGAAAGGGAAATAGAGCTAGGACCAGAATAGAGAGGACTAAGGCAATGACTCCACCGAGTTTATTAGGGATTGATCGTAGAATTGCATAAGCAAATAAAAAGTACCACTCTGGTTTGATGTGAGGTGGTGTATTTAGTGGATTAGCTGGTGAGTAGTTGTCTGGATCTCCTAGTAGATCTGGGAAGAAAAGGACAAAAGTAAGGAATAAAGCTAGAATAATTATAACCCCTAGTAGATCTTTGAGAGTGTAGTAGGGGTGAAATGGAATTTTATCTGAGTTTGAAGGAATGCCTAGCGGATTATTGGAGCCAGTCTCGTGAAGGAAGAGAAGGTGGACTATAGCTGTGGCGGCAATAATAAAGGGAAGGATAAAGTGAAAAGCGAAGAATCGTGTTAGCGTAGCTTTGTCGACTGAAAACCCCCCTCAGATCCATTCGACTAAGCCTGTTCCTACATAAGGAATAGCGGATAGAAGGTTAGTGATGACTGTGGCTCCTCAGAATGATATTTGTCCTCATGGAAGAACATAACCTATAAAGGCAGTGGCTATAGTTAAAAATAATAAGGCAATGCCAATATTTCATGTTTCTTTGTATATATATGACCCGTAATAGATTCCTCGGCCAATGTGTAAGTAGAGGCAGATAAAAAATAGTGAAGCTCCGTTGGCATGAATATATCGGATAAGTCAGCCATAGTTCACGTCTCGGCAGATATGGGCTACTGAGGAGAATGCTGAGATAGTATCTGACGTGTAGTGTATAGCTAGAAATAGGCCTGAGGCGATTTGAATAATGAGGCATAGGCCTAGAAGAGAGCCAAAATTTCATCAACTTGAGATATTAGAAGGAGCCGGGAGGTCGATAAAAGCGTGGTTTACTATTTTTATTAAAGGGTGTGTTTTACGAATAATTGTCATTAATTATAGTTTTTATAGTTGAAGTAACAACGATGATTTTTCATGTCATGGGTCATGGTTTGAATCCATGTAAAAATTATGACAATTTTGTTAATTTTAATAATAGTTCTATTAGTGCTAGGTTTTATTGGAGTTTCAGTAAAACCATCACCTATTTTTGCGGGAGCGGGGTTAATTATTAGCGGGGCTGTTGGGTGTGGTGTGTTAGTTGTGAGCGGGAGTTCTTATATGGGATTAATGGTTTTTTTAATTTATTTAGGGGGTATAATGGTTGTATTTGGTTATACTACTGCTATGGCGACGGATGCTTATCCTGAGACTTGAAGCTCTAACCTGTGGCTTTGATTTATTCTTTTATCAGGTATTTTATTAGAAGTAGTCTTAGTTATTACTGTATTACATTTTGATGGTTTGATTGATGTAGTGGCTTTATATAATTCTGGTAATTTTCTGGGATTTGGGGATGATGATGTTCTGTTGGTTCGAGTGGATTCAATAGGTAATGCAGCTATTTATAGCTACGGGAATTGAATTATAGTGGTAGGAGGGTGAACATTATTTATAGCTGTTTATATTATTATTGAAATTACACGAGGAATTAGGTAATTAGTATAAGCATAAGTAAGGTGGAAATAATGAATGAAGTAAAATAAATTTTTAATAGGCCCTGGTGACTGGATGATATTGTAGCAGCTGTTGTCTGAATATGAGAAATTATTTTGGGTATGGATTTTTCAACTCATCAATAATCTAGTAGCCGTGAAGCGAAGTTTTGGCTGAATTGGAGGTTGAAGGTTGGAATTAGGCGGTGAGTAATGATGGGGAAGAATCCTAGTAGGTTTGAGAAATTAAATGAATAGGACTTAGGGTAGATTTTTGTGTAAGAAGCTATTACATTTAGTTCTATGGCGATTAGGAAACCCAGTAGGGTAATAGCTAGGGCTGTGAATTTGATATAAAGAGGCATAGTTATTGTCTGGATATAGGTAGGATTAATAAAGCTAGAGAGCAAGAAACCTGCGAAGATACTTCCTAATAAGAGACGCTTAATAGGGTTAATAAGGTTTGGGTGGTTTTCATTGATAGGGCTCAGTGGAAGAGATCGAGGTTGGTTGATTAGGACAAAATAAATAATTCGAGAGCTGTAGATTGCTGTAAAGGTGGTGGCGATCAGAGTGATGATTAGGGCTCAGGTATTTGTATGAGAAGTGTTGATAGACTCGATAATTAAGTCTTTGGAGTAAAAACCGGTTAGGAATGGTATACCCGTCAGGGCCAAACTGCCAATAACTAAAGCGGATGTAGTGAGGGGCAGTGTTTTGGCAATGCCTCCTATCTTTCGGATGTCCTGTTCGTCATTAAGGTTGTGAATAATTGACCCGGAGCATATGAACAGTATAGCCTTAAAGAAAGCGTGTGTGCATACGTGAAGGAAAGATAAGTAGGGTTGGTTAATTCCCAGGGTCACTATTATTAAGCCGAGTTGGCTGGAAGTTGAGAATGCGATGATTTTTTTAATATCATTTTGCGTTAGAGCGCAGAGAGCAGTAAATAACGTAGTAATGGCCCCGGTGCATAGGATTAGTGTAAGGATGTTCGGGTAGTTGTATATTATCGGGTAGAACCGGATTAGTAAGAAGACTCCAGCGACTACCATAGTACTAGAGTGAAGTAAAGCGGACACAGGAGTTGGTCCTTCCATGGCAGATGGAAGTCATGGATGAAGGCCAAATTGGGCTGATTTGCCCATGGCTGCTAGGACTAGGCCAAGCAGGGGCACAGAAGAATCGATGTTTAAGGAAAAAAGTTGTTGGATATCCCAGGAGTTTAGATTTGTATAAGTTCATGCTATTGTTAGTACAAACCCGATATCTCCAACTCGATTGTAGATAATAGCCTGAAGGGCTGCAGAGTTGGCATCAGTTCGACCGTACCATCATCCGATTAAGAGAAAAGATATAATACCAACACCCTCTCACCCAATGAAGAGCTGGAATATGTTGTTAGCTGTGACTAGAATAATTATGGTAATGAGAAATATAAGTAAATATGTTATAAACCGATTAATGTTTGGGTCTGAGTGCATATATCATATAGAAAATTCCATAATAGATCATGTGACAAATAGTGCTGTTGACAGGAAGACAATAGAGTACAGGTCGAGTTTAAAGCTTATATAGAGGTTTACAGTATGGATGGTCGTCCAGTGTCAATTTGAAATTACTGCTTCTTGCCCATAAGTTATAAACATAATCAGGGGAACAAGGCTTCAGATGAAAGATCACTTGACTGCTGTAGTAACTTGATGTGGAAGTGTTCAATTAGATTTATTAACTAGTAGTTGAAGAAAGGGTTTAGAAAGGGTAAATAAGATGCATATAAAGGCAAATGAGAGTAAATTAATTACTTATTTTTGGAGTTGCACCAAATTTTTGGCTCCTAAGGCCACTGGATTACTGTTATCCTAAAAAAGTTAAAAAAAAGCCATATTTTTATATATGGGAGGGGGAATTAGCAGTTCCCCTGTGGACTTTTTTGGTAATTAAAAGAATTTAGGCTCTTTATTTTTAGATTCACAGTCTAATGTCTTTTTTAAACTATAATTACAGAAAGTCAACCCAAAAATGGGATTGGGGTTGATGGAGAGTATTAAAATTGGCATAAAATGGAGTATAATTAGGGTATGTTCTCGAGTGTGGGTCGGGTAAATATTATGAAGATGACTAGTAGTTTTACCTCGTTGGGTAGAGATGAGTATATAGAGAGTGTAAGAAGCCGTGATTAGTATATTTAGCCCTGTAAATAAGATTGTTAGGTTAGATCATGAGAATGCGGAAATAATGATATAGAGCTCTCCAATCAAGTTAATTGATGGGGGTAATGCTAGATTAGTTAGAGAGATTAAGAATCATCATAAAGCCGCTAGGGGAAGAATAGATTGTAACCCTCGTGCTAGGATTATGGTTCGGCTGTGTGTTCGTTCATAATTTGTGTTAGCTAAACAAAATAAAGCAGAGGATGTTAGACCATGGGCTACTATTATTGCTGTAGCTCCTATGTAGCTTCATGGTGAGTTAATTAAAATGGCGACGATAACTAGTGCTATGTGACTTACGGATGAATAAGCGATTAGAGATTTTAAGTCAGTTTGTCGAAGGCAAATAGAGCTAGTTATTAGCATACCTCATATAGAGAGAAGTAAGAATGGAAATAAGAGGTTTTTGGTTAGTGGCTCGATGATAACAGCTAGACGAATTATACCATAGCCCCCCAGTTTTAGGAGAATTGCTGCTAGAACCATAGACCCTGCAATTGGTGCTTCAACATGAGCTTTAGGGAGTCATAAGTGAAGGCCATATAGAGGTATTTTTACTATAAATGCTATTATGCAAGCTAATCATAGAAGTATGTTGGATGAAGAGTTAGTTAGGGGGCCTAAGGAGTACTTTAATAGTAGCATGTTTAGTGACCCTAAAGAATTGTAAAGATATAGTAGGGCGACTAGTAAGGGGAGTGAGCCTACTAGGGTGTAAAGTAGGAAGTAAGTACCTGCGTTAAGTCGTTCTGATTGGTTTCCTCAGCGAGTAATAATAATTAAAGTTGGAATGAGAGTTGCTTCAAATAGAAGGTAAAATATAATTAGTTCTGCAGATGAGAATGTTAATAATAGAAGTGTCTGAAGTATAATAACAAGTGAAATGAATATATTTTTTCGTAATTGAGTTTCTTTTGAAAGGTGTTGTTGGCTGGCCATAATTATTAATGGTGTTAATCATGATGTAAGGATTAATAGGGGGGTAGATAGGTTGTCTGTAAAGAATATTAAGGAGTAGAATGAGGTTGAATATGAGGATATAAAGGTAATTAGGCAGAGGAGGGAAATTAAAAAGCTATAAGAGGTGGCATTAATTCAGATGAACTTAGGGTTTGAGAGTCATGTTATAGGGATAATTATAATTATAGGTATAATGATTTTTAGCATTGTAGAAGGTTAAGGTTATGGATAAAATCAGAGCCATAGTTATTAGAGATTTTAACTAATAGGGCTAAGCCGATAGCAGCCTCGCACGCAGCTAAGACTAGAAGGGTGATAGGTATTATGAATGAATAACTCATGTTAAAATATGAAGTTATTATAGATATTGATAAGAAGAGGGCGAGTATTATGCCTTCAAGGCATAGGAGGGATGATATAAGGTGGGATCGGAAGATTAAAGTACCCAGGAGAGAAATTAAGAAGGCGATATTCAGGTTTATCAACAGAAAGGACATTTTTAGCAGTTATGATTTATTCATAATTTAATGAGTCGAAATCAGTTGTTTTATCTTAAACTAACTACTAGTCTACTCATCCCATTCTAAGCCATTTTGTGATCATTCATATGCGAGACCTAGTGATAGAATTAGGATTAGAGCCACAGTCAACGTAGTTACGGAGAAGGTTATAGGAAATTGTAGGGCTCAGGGGAGAGGTAGCAGTAGAGCGATTTCTAAATCAAAGAGAAGAAAGGTAATTGCAACTAGAAAGAATTTTATTGAGAATGGTAGGCGAGCTGAGCTAATTGGGTCAAAGCCACATTCGTAAGGCGTTACTTTTTCATAATAGATGCTTAACTGTGGAATTCAAAATGCGATAGTGATGAGAATTACAGATAAGAGGAAATTAATTGACAGAGTGATTATTAGATTTATTACTCTTTTTTGGATTAAACCAAAACTGCTTGATTGGAAGTCAAGTGTACAGAGTTATACTAAAAGAGTTATGATCCTCATCAATAAATGGAGATATAAAGGAAGAGTCAAACTACGTCTACGAAGTGTCAATATCATGCTGCTGCTTCGAAGCCGAAGTGGTGGGTGGAAGTAAAGTGATATAAAATTTGTCGAATGAGGCAAATAAGAAGGAAAGTTGATCCGATGATAACATGAAGGCCATGGAAGCCTGTAGCCATAAAGAAAGTAGATCCATATACTCCGTCTGCAATAGTAAAGGATGTTTCTAGATATTCGGAGGCTTGTAGGATTGTAAAGTAAATTCCTAAAATAATAGTGATTGATAGGGCTTGGATCATATGCATTCGCTCTCCTTCTATTAGACTATGATGGGCTCATGTAATGGATACACCTGAAGCTAAAAGTACGCAGGTATTAAGCAGTGGAACGTCAAGGGGGTTTAGGGGATTAATTCCTGTCGGAGGTCAGCAGCCTCCTAGGTCAGGAGTGGGAGCTAGGCTGGAGTGATAAAATGCTCAGAAAAAGCCTGCAAAAAAGAATACCTCTGAGATAATAAATAGGATCATTCCATATCGTAGGCCTTTTTGAACAACAGGGGTATGATGTCCTTGAAATGTGCCTTCTCGGATCACATCTCGTCATCATTGAATTATGGTTAAAAGATTGGTGACTAGGCCAATTAGTAGAAGAGTTGAAGAATTATAATGGAATCATATGATTATACCGGATGTCAATAGTAGGGCAGATAGGGCGCCTGTTAGTGGTCATGGACTAGGGTTAACTATATGGAAGGCGTGAGTTTGGTGGGTCATTAGGTATTATCATGGAGATAGAGGCTGACTAGAAGGGTAAACACATAGGCCTGGATAAGGGCTACTGCAAGCTCTAAGATAGTAAGAAGGGTAAGAACTATAAAGATAATTAAAGACCCCGGAGGACTAATTGAGCAAATAGCTAACGTAGCGCTTGCAATTAGGTGAATTAATAGATGACCAGCTGTGATATTAGCTGTTAATCGAATGGCTAGAGCTATTGGTTGAATGAAAAGGCTGATTGTTTCAATAATAATAAGCATGGGGATCAGAGGAAGAGGGGTGCCTTGAGGAAGAAAATGGGCTAGTGAAGTTTTAGCTTTATGACGAAAGCCCAGAAAAACTGTTCCGGCTCATAGTGGGATTGCTATAGTTAGGTTTATAGATAATTGAGTAGTCGGGGTGAAGGAGTGAGGGAGAAGACCTAAGAGGTTTGTTGAGGCAATGAAGATAATGGTAGATATGAGTATAAGAGCTCAAGTTCGTCCTTTGGACGAGTGCATGATTATTATTTGTTTCGTAATTAATTGGATTATCCAAGTTTGGAAAGTCGTAAAGCGGTTGTTAATTAGACGTTTTGGAGTTGGGAAGATAATAGAGGGGATAATTACGATAATAATTACTAATGGAAGGCCTAAATATGATGGGACAATGAAAGAGGCAAACAGGTTTTCGTTCATTTTTCTTCTCAAGGCAAATTAAAGGCTGATTTTTCTGTTAATTGTAAGTTCGGGTGGGAGAAGAAATTAAAGTCTTTCAATTTGAGTTGGAAGACTACAAAGAGGGCGATAAGGGTGCTGACAGACACTATAAATCACGGTGCTGTATCAAGTTGTGGCATTTCATTATGGGGTCTTGTAGATCCTGTCTTTAACTTAAAAGGTTAACGCTAAATAGCTTCATAATGGTGTCTACGATTACCTAGTGATCAAGTCTCAAAATGTTTTAGAGGGACTATTTCAAGAACAATTGGTATGAAACTGTGATTTGAACCACAAATTTCAGAGCACTGTCCATAGAATAAACCGGGCCGAGAAGATGACAGTGTGGCTTGATTTAGTCGGCCTGGCACAGCATCAGTTTTGATGCCTAGAGATGGAACTGCTCAGGAATGTAGAACATCTTCTGATGAGATTAGCATGCGAATTGGAAGTTCAGTTGGCAGGACTACGCGGTTGTCGACTTCTAAAAGGCGCAGATCCCCCGGCTTTAAATCAGTAGTATTAATTATATAAGAATCGAAAGTTAAATCTTCATAATCAGAATACTCATAGCTTCAGTATCATTGATGACCTATTGTTTTAACAGTTATTAAAGGGTTATTAATTTCATCTATTATATAAAGTACTCGTAAGGATGGTAAGGCAATTATAATTAAGATCACCGCTGGCAGAACAGTTCAGATAGTTTCGATCTCTTGTGCGTCTACAGTGCTTGTATGCGTTAATTTAGTAGTGAGTATAGAGGAGATAATATAAAGAACTAGTGTGCTAATTAGAAATACGATTATTAAGGTATGATCGTGGAAGCTAGTTAATTCTTCTATAATAGGGGATGAGGCATCTTGAAGGCCTAGTTGAAGAGGATATGCCATATAAAGGTATATAAGATTTTAACTTATAATTTAACTTTGACAAAGTTATGTAATAGCTTTACTAATACCTTATCAAGAAAGACATATTGGTATATGGTACTGGCTTGAAACCAGTTTTTGGGGGTTCGAGTCCTTCCTTTCTTGCTTAAGTCTGTTTAACGAAGGTTGGTTCCTCGAATGTATGAAATGGAGGGGGACAGCCATGAAGTCACTCTAGATTAGTATGAGTTAATTCAATGTAGCTTACTTCACGTTTAGCTGCGAATGCTTCTCAGATTATGAAAATTATAAGAATAACAGCTGTAAGAGAAATAAATGAGCCTATAGAAGATACAGTATTTCATGTAGTATAAGCATCAGGGTAATCTGAATATCGTCGAGGTATGCCGGCTAGGCCTAAGAAGTGTTGGGGAAAGAATGTTATATTGACACCAATAAACATAATGGTGAAGTGAATTTTAGCTCAGGTGTCGTTTAAAGTATATCCTGTCAGGAGGGGGAATCAGTGAACGAAGCCGCCTATAATGGCAAAAACGGCTCCCATAGAGAGAACGTAGTGGAAGTGGGCTACTACATAATAGGTGTCGTGTAGGACAATGTCTAGAGACGAGTTAGACAGAACAATTCCTGTTAACCCCCCTACTGTAAATAAGAAAATAAAGCCTAAGGCTCAGAGTATAGCAGGGGATCACTTAATATTTCCTCCGTGAAGTGTGGCTAGTCAGCTAAAAACTTTAACTCCGGTTGGGATAGCAATAATTATAGTGGCAGATGTAAAATAGGCTCGGGTATCTACATCTATCCCTACAGTGAATATATGATGGGCTCAGACGATAAAGCCTAAAAACCCAATGGATATCATCGCTCAAACTATTCCCATATAACCGAATGGCTCTTTTTTGCCTGAGTAGAAAGTAACAATATGGGAGATAATTCCAAATCCGGGTAAAATAAGAATATAGACCTCGGGATGGCCGAAAAATCAGAACAGGTGTTGGTATAGAATAGGGTCACCTCCTCCTGCAGGGTCAAAAAAGGTAGTGTTCAAGTTCCGGTCTGTTAGAAGTATCGTAATACCGGCGGCTAACACTGGTAGGGATAGCAGGAGCAGAACTGCAGTGATTAGGACGGATCAGACAAATAAAGGTGTTTGATACTGAGAAACTGCCGGAGGTTTTATATTAATAATTGTCGTAATAAAGTTAATAGCACCTAGGATGGATGAAACTCCGGCTAAATGAAGAGAAAAGATGGTTAGGTCAACTGATGCTCCTGCGTGGGCTAGGTTTCCAGCTAGTGGGGGATATACTGTCCACCCGGTTCCTGCGCCTGCTTCAATTATAGAAGAAGCTAAGAGAAGAAGAAAGGAAGGGGGTAGTAATCAAAAGCTTATATTATTCATTCGAGGGAATGCTATATCAGGAGCCCCAATTATTAAAGGAACCAATCAGTTCCCGAATCCTCCAATTATGATAGGTATTACTATAAAGAAAATTATAACGAAGGCATGAGCTGTTACCACAACATTATAGATTTGGTCATCACCTAGCAGTGCTCCAGGCTGGCCAAGTTCGGCTCGGATTAAGATACTAAGACCAGTTCCTACTATTCCAGCCCATGCTCCAAAAATTAAGTATAGAGTTCCAATATCTTTGTGGTTTGTTGAAAAAAGTCAACGATTGATGAACATAAGTAGGTAGGTAAAATGGCTGAGTTAGGCATTAGACTGTAAATCTAAGCACAGAGTTTTAATGGCTCTTTTTACCAGAGTTCTGAGGTGATTTATCATATTGAATTGCAAATTCAAAGGAGCAGCTTCAATTCTGCCGGGACTTCTCCCGCCTCTGTTTTTTTTAGGCGGGAGAAGTAGATTGAAGCCAGTTGATAAGGCATTTAGCTGTTAACTAAAGGTTCGTAGGTTTAACTCCTATCAGTCTAGAGAAGGTTTAGCTTAATTAAAGTGGTTGATTTGCATTCAGCAGATGCAGAGGTGACTCTGTAACCTTTAATAGCAGAAATTAAACACTGATGTTTTCTTAGGGCTTTGAAGGCCCTTGGTCTATTTAACCTAAATTTCTAGAATAGGGAATAAGTAAGTGGTGATAAAGGAAGGGATAGGCATGAAATTATAAGTAAAGGGGCAATGATTCATGGTTTTTTTTTCTTGTCCAAGCGTCATGAGAATTTAAGGTTATTTGGGGTGGGAAATAAGGTTAAAGCTGAGGCATAGGTCAGTCGTAAATAGAAATAAAGGTTTAGCAGGGCTGCTATAGCTATTAATATGCTTACTATAGTGTTCTGGTTTGTAATTAGCTCTTGAATGATAATTCACTTCGGTAGAAATCCTGTTAACGGTGGCAAGCCTCCGAGTGATATCAGGGTGAGTAAGATAATTGATGTTATTAGAGTATTTGTATTTCATGTGACTGATAGTGTGGGAGTGGAGTTAGCGGATAGAAAGTTTAGGGACATAAATATGGTTGTTGTGAGAATGATGTAGATAAATAGGTTTAGTATTATAATTGTGGGGTTATATAGGATAATTGCTGATATTCAACCTATGTGGGCAATAGAAGAGAAAGCTATGATCTTTCGAGTTTGGGTTTGATTTAATCCACCTCATCCGCCGAGGATGATAGATAAAAGGGCTATAAGCATAATTATATTTTTATCTAGGTAGGGTGCTAATTGGTATATAATTGAGATAGGGGCTAGTTTCTGTCATGTTAATAGTAGTAATCCTGAGAGTATAGGGATTCCTTGAATAACTTCAGGTACTCAGAAGTGAAATGGTGCTAATCCTAATTTTATTGCTAAGGCTATAATAAATAAGTATTGGGATATGTTATTATCTGGTTGGACAACATTTCATTGGCCAGAGGAGTTAAGGTTATTCAAAATAGCGAATATTAGGATTATAGATGCAGTGGCTTGGGTTAGGAAGTATTTTGTTGCTGCTTCTGTTGAGCGGGGATTATTAGGGAAGGTTATTAGGGGAATAACAGCTAGCATACTGATCTCTAGGCCAATTCATATAAATATTCAGTGAGAGGCTGTCAATACTAAGAGGGTCCCTGTGATAATAGTGATCAGGGATAAAATGTATGCTATAGTATTAATTTAGTATGGGAAGGATTAATAACCAACATTTTCGGGGTATGGGCCCAATAGCTTATATTAGCTTACCTTACTAGAATTTGGTGTAATTGGTAGCACGAAGAAATTTGAGTTCTTAGGTCAAGGTTCAAGTCCTATAATTCTAGAAATAAGAGGAGTTTGACCTCTATGTTTTACTCTATCAAAGTAACTCTTTTATCAGACATATTTCTATAATAAGGGTGGAATGCTTGCTGTACACACGGGTAGAGTGGTATGTCATATACATAAAGCTAAGGTGAGAGGAAGAAAATTTTTTCATAACAAGTGTATAAGTTGATCATAACGGAATCGTGGGTAGGAGGCTCGAATCCATAAAAACAGTGATGTTAGGACTAGAGATTTAATAACTAAATTGGATGTTATTAATTCAGGTGTGAGATGGGAGTAAGTCGGCCCAAAAAATAGTATAGTTGAGAGAGTGTTTATTAAGATAATGTTTATATACTCAGCTATAAAGAAGAGGGCGAAGGGTCCTGCTGCATATTCAACATTAAAACCTGAAACTAGCTCTGATTCTCCTTCGGTTAAATCAAAGGGAGCTCGGTTGGTCTCTGCTAGGGTTGAAATAAACCATATTATAGCTAATGGTCAAGCAGGAATAATTATTCATACGTAGTCTTGGGCTTGAGATAGGGCTAATATTGAAAAAGGGCCAGCTAATAATATAATTGAGAGTAGAATAATTGCCAGGGAGACCTCATATGAAATAGTTTGGGCTATAGCACGTAGTGAGCCAAATATGGCATATTTAGAATTGGAGGCTCAGCCTGACCATAAAATTGAATAGACTGCCATACTGGATGCTGCTAAGATAAATAAAAAACCTATGTTCATGTTAATTAAGGGGTGGGGTATTGATAGTGGTAGTCATAGGGATAGAGCTAGTGCTAGGGCTAAGATTGGGGCAATTGAGAATAGGGTTAGTGAAGATGTTGCGGGTCGCATTGGCTCTTTGATAAATAGTTTTATTGCATCAGCGAAAGGTTGGAGAATTCCATATGGTCCCACTACATTTGGACCCTTTCGAAGCTGCATATAACCTAGAAATTTTCGTTCTAAAAGAGTAAGAAATGCTATTGCTAATAGGATAGGGACAGTAAGTATGATATAATTGACAATAAACACTTTGTTAAGGAGAGGAATTGAACCTCTGGGAATAAAGTCTTAAGTCTTACGCAATTACCGGGCTCTGCCACCTTAACAGGTCCTTATCTAGGAGTGGGTTTATTAAAAGTATATTGTTAATTAAGATCAAAATTCATTAGTTGTTATACTAAGGCTCTTTAAGAAGTTGGCCTTATTTCTCTGATCCTTTCGTACTAGGAGAAATAGTAAATAGATAGAAACCGACCTGGATTTCTCCGGTCTGAACTCAGATCACGTAGGACTTTAATCGTTGAACAAACGAACCCTTAATAGCTGCTGCACCATTAGGATGTCCTGATCCAACATCGAGGTCGTAAACCCCACTATCGATATGGACTCTCAGGTGAGATTGCGCTGTTATCCCTAGGGTAACTTGGTCCATTGATCAGATATTCTGGGTCAAATGGGACGTAATTTATTCTTGACTTGTTAGTCTGAAACTAGGTCTTTCGGAGGATTTTTTATTCTCCGAGGTCACCCCAACCAAAATTTATACTCTATGTTAAAGTTAGTTAATACCCGAGGGATCTAGAATTCTAATTGAAGAGCAATAAATTTAAGCTCCATAGGGTCTTCTCGTCTTATTAGATAATTTCCGCCTCTTCACGGAAAGGTCAATTTCATGGATCAGTTGTAAGAGACAGTTAAGCCCTCGTGGTGCCATTCATACAAGTCCCTAATTAAGAAACAAATGATTATGCTACCTTTGCACGGTCAGAATACCGCGGCCGTTTAACGTTAGTCACTGGGCAGGCGGTGCCTCTAATACTAGTTATGCTAGAGGTGATGTTTTTGGTAAACAGGCGGGGCTTGTGTTTGCCGAGTTCCTTTTACAACTTTTAATCTTTCCTTGCGACATACCTGTGTTGGGTTAACAAATGTATTTAGGTTAGGTCTTGTTTGATATAAATATAGGTTTAATTTGTTAACTATCAGTGATTTATTCGGTAAGATATATGCTTATGTCAGGAGAATAGCTTCTTATTACTTATACTAACATTAATTCATTTAATTTTAATTAAATTAGCTCAATTAAATGATAGGGGTTAAGTGGGTATATGAATGGAATATTTGTTTTTAGATTATGTTGAGCTTGAACGCTTTCTTAATTGATGGCTGCTTTTAGGCCAACTATGAGAAGTACCTTATTTACCCTCTAAGTAAGGTTGAATCCTGGATCTAAAGGGCTGTACCCCTTTAGACTAACATTAAAATTTACAATTGATTTAGTATAATATTAGGTAAATTTTAAGTTGAACTAAAATTCTTAACTTGAGCAACCAGCTATCATCAGGCTCGATAGGCTTTTCACCTCTACCTTCAAATCTTCTCACTATTTTGCTACATAGACGAGTTGGCCCTTTAGGCTGTTTGGAGGTAGCTCGTCTGATTTCGGGGTAATTGGCTGAAATTCTTTTTGCCATATTATTTCTAGTTAATTCATTATGCAAAAGGTAAAAGGTTTTATCTTTGCTTTTTTTTACTTTATTAAATCTTTCATCTTTCCCTTACGGTACTTCTTCTATAGCTCTTTAGTTAATTTTCTATCACCTATACTCATTGTAATGTAAATGGTTTAGTTAAAATTTATTATTTAGTTGAGTTGGGTTTTCAGTCAGGCTAGCAATGGTTCAGAGTATTCAAAATTTTTGAAATCTTCTGAGTGTAAGTCAGATGCTTTAGTTAAGCTATACTTTGATTATTCCAAGCACACTTTCCAGTACGCTTACCTTGTTACGACTTGTCTCCTCTTAATTCTTTTAATTTAAAGTTACAGACATAAGTTTATAGAATGTTGAGGAGGGTGACGGGCGGTGTGTGCGTGCTTCATTGCTCAATTCAATTAAACACTCTAATTTTAATTTACTACTAAATCCTCCTTTAACCTATTGTTTCAAATAGGGTTTCGTGTTCTCTTGACTAGAGAATGTAGCCCATTTCACTCCATTTCATTAGCTACACCTTGACCTAACTTTTTTATACTATATGATCGGGCTTACTTGTCTACCTTTTTAGGGTTTGCTGAGGATGGCGGTATATAGACTGAATTAGCAAGAAATGGTGAGGTATAACGGGGTTTATCGATTATTGAACAGGCTCCTCTAGATGGATATAAAGCACCGCCAAGTCCTTTGAGTTTTAAGCAATAGCTAGTAGTTCTCTGGCGATCAGGCTTGTTTTAAACTTGATAGTGTTTATGGCTACACATAGTGGGGTATCTAATCCCAGTTTGGGTTGTAGCTTTAGTGTAAGTGAATAAAATAAAATCTCTTTTGACGCTGGTCTTCATGTTAGCCAAGACTTTTCACAGATTAGCTAAATTTTGATTTTACTGATTAACACACACTTTACGCCGGTCTTTATTTACTTGGGTCATTCGTATGACCGCGGTGGCTGGCACGAAGTTTACCAACCCTAAATCAGTATGGCTTAGTCGAATTTTCATTCATTTACTTAATTCTTATTACTGCTGATAACCCGTGGGGGCGTGGTTGGACTCGGTGTCTTTAGCTTCTGTAATTTGAGAGCTTGATACCCACTCCTGCAACTCATTTCAGAGTTTTGGGGTGTTACTCACTGGCTTGTAGAGACTTGCATGTATAATCCTACTGATAATAAATAAAAAGGCTAGGACCAAACCTATATGTTTATGGAATTACATAAATTCTTCTAGGCATTTTCAGTGCCTTGCTTTGTGGATAAGCTACATTAACTCGGAGTGCTTTTTAGGAGTTAAAATTTTATGCGAGTTTTTAGTAAGTTGAGATTAGGCTTATTAAGTGTAAATTTATGATAATTAGTAGGTCTAACATTGTTAGATTTGATGCAATCTCCTAAATAGAAGGAGTTGCTTTAGTGGGTAGGGTGAAAATCTAGTATTGTTTTTTTTTATGTCCTCGAGCATTAATATATTATTCCAAGAGCTTGTCTTAATGAGGGAAAAGAATATTAGACAAGAAGTCCAGCTACAGATCAATTGACTGCGTCCATGCCTTGACGGCTTAGCTGAGTCACAGCATCCTAAAATTAAAAAAATACCAGAGGTCTGACAGATCAGTTATGTTGATCATGGGCTGATTAGACACTAATCCATCGAGATGTCTTATTTAAGGGGAACGAGTGGGCGGTCTTAAGTTTATGGCCCTGAAGTAAGAACCAGATGCCAGGTATAGATTCATATTAGCTACCCCCAAGTTTTATGGGCCCGGAGCGAGGGTTATTAGGCCTAGTGGGCGGGTTGATGGTTTCACGGAGGATGGTAGATTAAGGGACCACGGGTGGAGGGGGCTCATCCATTAGGCAGATATTATCGTAACTTAATGGACGAATGTGGATATATTGATTATTGTTGACTAGCATTAAACGTATGTGGAAAGTAATATTCGTGTTGAATAACAGTTATGTGGAGTTATGCATTTCATGCTAATGTACTGTTTAGGTAGTATGTACTTGCTTATATGCATGGGGAATGTCTTTAATGTGGATTAGGCATAATGATGTTTGATAGGTGATAAATGGATTTATGCACTGCAAAAAAAAATTGAAAAACGCCGAAAAAGTGGCAAAAATTGTACTTACAAGATTGTTTGCACGTTTTTGATTATATAAATA